GTATATCAAGATTTAGTCTCCGATTCATATTTCGTCGACCAATCCTTCCTAATTCACATCTTTGTTGAAAGAATTTTTTTTGTAATTCCTTACATAAGGATTCAGAAAATACCGGATCTCCGCCTACACAAGCAAATTGTTGATAAAACTCCAAAATGGCATTTTCTTTTGACCCAATTTTTTTTTTCTCTTTCTCATTCAGGAAAGACAAGAAAATCTCAGGATAGCAAACATTCTCTAGAATTTCTCTTAGATTCGAACCCATAGCTGATGATAGAACTAGAATAGATATTTTCTGTTTCCTACTCACACGAGCCCATATCCTTGCTTTTCGATCAATCTCTAATTCTAATCTTCCTCCCCAATCTGATATTATGGTCCCGGTATAGACCGAAATTCCGTTATGGTCCAATTCTGACCGGTAATAGATACCGGGACTTTGCAATATTTGATTGATCACAATTCTGTATATTCCATTTACTATAGAAGTTCCCAGGGAATTCATTAAAGGAATGTTTCCAATAAAAAGAGTTTGTTCTTGCATATCCCTACTGGTTTTCCAAATTAATCCCGCGGATACATATAATTCAGAAGAATATGTGAGTGATTCATATACAGCATCTCTTTCTTTTATCAAAGGTTCTACCAATTGATATGTTTCCACAAATAATTGAAATTCAATTTCTTGATCTGTATCTTCAATTTTTGGAAACTTATAAAGTTCTTCTGTTAAGCCCTGATCAATGAATCTACAAAATCCTTCAAATTGTATCTGATTAAACCCAGGTATTGTAGACATTCCCTCATTTCCATCCCCGAGCATTTTGAATTTCCCTTTTCTCAAAAAATTCCATTATTGAACCATTCTTCATCAAATCATATGGATTGATTTAGCAATGATGGAATTTCTATTTTGTTTACTGAATCGCATGAAATTTGACTCACCCCGTATATGGAATGTATGAAATGCATATGAACGGAGGAATAAAGACAATTTTATATTCAAATTGGAATTTGGAACAGATAGAAAATCGAAAGGAATTAATAAATGCCACTTAGGCTTATGGAGTTTTGGATAGAATATCAAAAAAAAAGTGATTCCATTTCTACCATTATTATGATATTACATACTCTAATCCGATTGGGTACCAGAAAAAGAAATGGATTCGGATTTCATCTGTTCGATGATATAAAGACATTATAATCATCAAAAATATAGAGTTGATATTTTTTTAGCACTTAACTTTTTCACGGATTCTATTGTTCAACAAATGATTCGCATAAAAGAGAGATACTTTTATTTTACCTTTTTTTCTTTTTTTAGTAGAATACGATTGAAGGGCGTAACATAGTAATAAAGTTTGTATTTATTAACCATGTGTAGATAGCTATCTATGTTTCCTCCTTTATTTAAGTTCTATTCGGGACAGCGCGTGCTATGCTATATCAAAATTTCCATTTTCTATTCCATCTATTGAATGAAAAATTGAAGCACTACAATTTACTAATAATTCTCTATAGTCATCATATATAGATATGATATCCAATTAGATATTTATATAACAATTTATGTTCTGGGGTTTACATATACTTCTATTTGCTGTTATAATGGAAATTGGAAAGGATTTTTTTTTATGGAAAAGAATCAATACTGATTAGTTATGTATCAATTTGGATTTTCTTATATAATTAGAATTAGGATTAAGAAAAGACAATTTTGGATTCAAATCCAAGAATCGTTCATGAATTTACAGTCCCATTTAATAGTTAATGGTTCCAATTTGTCCTAAATTTTGGCTTTTGGGACTGAAAAACCACATTTGGTTTTTCAATTTTTCAATATCAATATAAAAAAGAGAGGGAAAATCTTTAGATATTTCGTTTTTGAGATACTATACATACAACCGAAGGGATGGATCCAATCCAAAAAACGAAGGATTTTTTTCTTTTCGGGCAGGGGTTAAATTTAAGAAAACGGGATTCAAGATGCAAGTCCAATAAAAAAAGAAGTTTCGGAATCCCCCACTCGACGCAAACAAAGGGAGACTTTTTTCATCTATTTTGTAGGGTATCATACATTTTGGCGGCATGGCCGAGCGGTAAGGCGGGGGACTGCAAATCCTTTTTCCCCAGTTCAAATCCGGGTGTCGCCTGATCAAGAAAAAACTCGAAATCTCTTATTTCGTTTTGCTGACATAACTCGCTGAATTTTTCCCCAGCAGAAGCAAACAAAGTAAAAGGACTCTTGAGACTTGCTTGCTTGGTTCGAAACATCTGGAAGTTTGGCTCTCGAAAGCTAAAGTGCTCTAAATCCTTGCCTCTAGGATTCAAGGACAGATGAATGGTGGAAGGGCTCTCATATAAAGATTTATTGATTCCCTTCCACTACTAATGTAGTGTTTAATTACCGGGTCCTGAATTCGATTGGATAGCCCCACGGAAAATCGAATTAGTGGTTGTGGAAAGGGCTGAAGATACTTTCTATAGAGACTCAGGAGAG